ATTTATAAATTTATATAAATTTATAATATTAATTTATAAAAATTATAAATAATGAATTAGATAATTAAATTTAGTAGTAAATAATAAATTTTTATAATTTATATTTTTGTCATTAAATATTTATATGTAAATATATAAATATATAAATATTTATTAAATTTTTATATATAAATTTATTAATATATAAAAATTTATTAAATTTTAAATTAAATTTAAAATGATATATCGAATGAGATATTTTTTAAATTTAATTTAAAATTTTTATTATTAATTTATACCATAAAATAATTTTATAATAATTAATTAGTTATATATATATATATAAATTATTTATATATCTTTAATTTTTACTTATATACTTATATATATATATATAGATTGAAATCTATAACATGATCTATCATTTATATAAATTAGTGGTTTTTTTAGAAATATTAATAAATTTATAATTAATATTAAATTATTTAATTATATAGATAATCTATATATATATATATAAAAAAAAAAAAAAAAAAAAAAATTTATAAATATTTAAATTATAATTTAAATATTTATCTAATTAAATTTAGTTATTTATATTTATACTGATTAATAAATATTTTTATTTATATATTTATTAATATTATTAATAAATAAATAATTAAAAAAGGGGATTTATTATTTATTAATATTTATAATTTAAATATTTATATAATTATTAAGTTATTATGTATATTGTTACTTAAATTTATTATTTATTAATAAATTTAATTTATAATTTAATTTTTATTTATTTTATAAAATAAAGTTATTTATATGTTTATAATATTATAAATATAATTTAATTATTAAATTAAAAATGTTTTTTTAAAAGTTTTATTTTAGCTTAAAAATTTATTTTTAATTTATATTATATGTAAATTTTTGTGTGATTTTATATTTATTTAAAAAGTAAATATTTTTTATTTAGTTGCAATAATTAATATTATTAATTAAAGAAATTTAAAAATAGAAATATTAATTAATATTGACAAAATTTGTGCCAGCAGTTGCGGTTATACAAATAATATGAGTAAATTTTATTAATTTAAGTTAAATTAAATAATTTAAAAATAATAATTAATTTATTAAGTGAAATTTTAAGTTAATATATTTTTTTAAGAAAAATTAATTGAGGCTATGAAATTTTAGATAAAAACTAGGATTAGATACCCTATTATTTAAAATGTATATAAAAATTATTTGAGTAGTATTAGATATATTCTTGAAACTTAAAAAATTTGGCGGTATTTTAGTCTATTCAGAGGAACTTGTTTTGTAATCGATAATCCGCGATGTACCTTACTTAAAATTGTTAATCAATTTATATATCGTTGTTATTAGAATATTTTATAAGAATAATAATTTTCTATAATTTATATAAAAATTAATATCAAATCAAGGTGTAGTTTATTTTTAAGTATAAATGAGTTACAATAAAATTTATTTATGTGGATTTAAATATGAAAAATTTAATGAAATTGGATTTGATAGTAAAATTATAAAGATTAATAATTTGATTTTAGCTCTAAAATATGTACATATCGCCCGTCGCTCTTGTTATTAAAATAAGATAAGTCGTAACATAGTAGATGTACTGGAAAGTGTATCTAGAATCAATTTAAAGCTTATTAAGTAAAGTATTTCATTTACATTGAAAAGATTTTTGTGCAAATCAATATAAATTGATTTTTAATAATTATTAATTAATTTTTTTTTTGAAAAAAGTTTAATATTAAAAATAATTATAAAATTTAAAAGTTTTAGTATTTTATAAAGAAAAAATAATTTTAATAATAGTTTATTAGTATTGTGAAATAAAATTGAAATATAATGAAAAATTTTTATTTTAAAAGAAAATTTAATTTATTGTATCTTGTGTATCAGAGTGTATTAAATAAAAAATATTTATATATTTTTCTCGATTTTAAAAGATTTAATAAATTATAAATGTTAATGTAATAAAATTATATTTAATAATTTATTAGAAATGAAATGTTATTCGTTTTTAAAGGTATCTAGTTTTTTAAGAAATAAATTTAATTTAGTATTCAAAATTTATTTATTTATTTAGTATAATTAACTAATTTTTGAAAATTAATATTTTATGGGATAAGCTATAAAATAAATTATTATAAATAATAAATAATATTTAAAATTTAATATGTTTAAAAGTATCAATTTTTATTAAGTTTGTTATAAATTAATTTTTTTAAGAAATTATTTATTATATTTTAATTATTTATTAAAATATTTATTTTAATATAAAAAATAAAGTAATAATGATATAATTAGTATATTTTTATTGTAAAATTATATTTTAAAATGAAAAGTTTATGTAAAGAATTCGGCAAAAATAATGTTCGCCTGTTTAACAAAAACATGTCTTTTAGAAATTAATTTAAAGTCTGACCTGCCCACTGAATTTTTTAAATGGCCGCAGTATATTAACTGTGCAAAGGTAGCATAATCATTAGTCTTTTAATTGAAGGCTGGAATGAATGGTTGGACGAAATATTAACTGTTTCATTTAAATTTATAATAGAATTTTATTTTTTAGTCAAAAAGCTAAAATGTAATTAAAAGACGAGAAGACCCTATGAATCTTTATATATTTTATATTTTAATTTTATAGATTTTTTTAATTATAATATTATTGATATATTTTATTGGGGTGATATTAAAATTTAAATAACTTTTAAAGTTTAAATCATTAATTTATGAATAAATGATCCATTTTTAATGATTAAAAATTTAAGTTACTCTAGGGATAACAGCGTAATTTTTTTGGAGAGTTCATATCGATAAAAAAGATTGCGACCTCGATGTTGGATTAAGAAATAGTTTTAGGTGTAGCCGTTTAAATTTAAAGTCTGTTCGACTTTTAAAATCTTACATGATCTGAGTTCAAACCGGCGTGAGCCAGGTTGGTTTCTATCTTTAATAAATTAATATATTTTAGTACGAAAGGATTGAATATATAAATAATTATATTTTATAGATAAGAATATAATTAATTATTTATAAGCTATTTTGGCAGATTAATGTAATAAATTTAGAATTTATAAATGTAATTTATATTACAAATAGTACTTGTTTTATATAGAAATTGTTTTGTTTTTAATTATAAGTTTAATATTAATTATTTGTGTTTTAGTGAGTGTTGCTTTTTTAACTTTATTAGAACGTAAAGTTTTAGGTTATATTCAAATTCGTAAAGGTCCTAATAAAGTTGGATTAATAGGAATTCCTCAACCTTTTTGTGATGCAATTAAATTATTTACAAAGGAACAAACTTATCCTTTATTATCTAATTATATTTCATATTATTTTTCTCCTGTTTTTTCATTATTTTTATCCTTATTATTATGAATATGTATACCTTTTTTTATTAAATTATTTTCTTTTAATTTAGGGTTATTATTTTTTATATGTTGTACTAGTTTAGGTGTTTATACTGTTATAATTGCTGGTTGATCTTCTAATTCAAATTATGCATTATTAGGAAGTTTACGTTCAGTTGCTCAAACAATTTCTTATGAAGTAAGTTTAGCATTAATTTTACTATCCTTTATTTTTTTAATTAATAATTATAATATATTAAATTTTTATTATTATCAGAAATATTTATGATTTTTTTTTATATTATATCCTTTAATATTTATTTGATTAACAATTTCTTTAGCTGAAACAAATCGAACTCCTTTTGATTTTGCTGAAGGAGAATCTGAATTAGTTTCAGGGTTTAATGTTGAATATAGAAGAGGTGGATTTGCATTAATTTTTTTATCTGAATATGCTAGAATTTTATTTATAAGTATATTATTTTCTTTAATTTTTTTAGGAGGAGATGTTTTTAATGTATTATTTTATTTTAAGTTAATATTTATTTCATTTATATTTATTTGAGTACGAGGGACTTTGCCTCGGTTTCGTTATGATAAATTAATGTATTTAGCTTGAAAGGGGTTTTTACCTTTTTCTTTAAATTTTTTATTATTTTATGTAGGTTTAAAAATTTATTTATATATTTAATTTATATAATAAATTTTAGTAAAGTTAATAGAAAATTTTAATTTCTATATTATGTTTTCAAAACATATGCTTATTCAAGCTCATTAACTAAATTAATTTAATAGATTATCTCATCATTTAGAAATTAATGGGTTAATTAAATAATATATAAAATATAATACAGTTAAAATTTGTCCAGTAATAACAAATGGGCTTTCTACGGGTCGTGCACCAATTCATGTTAATAAAATTACAATAGTTACTATATATCAAAATAAAATTTGATTTACAGGGTAAAATTCAATTCCTCGGAATTTTATTAAATTATAAAATGGTATAATTATTAAAATAGCAATTGATATAACTAAAGCAATTACTCCCCCTAATTTATTAGGAATTGATCGTAAAATAGCATAAGCAAATAAAAAATATCATTCTGGTTGAATATGAGCTGGTGTTACTAAAGGATTAGCTGGAATAAAATTGTCAGGGTCTCCTAATAAATATGGGTTTCATAAAGTTAATAAAGTTAATAATATTAATAAAATAATAAATCCTACAATATCCTTATATCTGAAATATGGGTGAAAAGGAATTTTGTCTAAATTTGAATTTAATCCAATAGGATTATTAGATCCTGTTTGGTGTAAAAATAATAAATGAATTATTACTATTGCTAAAACAATGAAAGGTAAAATAAAATGAAAAGTAAAAAATCGTGATAATGTTGGGTTATCAACAGAAAAGCCTCCTCAAATTCATTGTACTAAATCTGTCCCTAAATATGGGATGGCTGATAATAAATTAGTAATTACTGTAGCTCCTCAAAAAGATATTTGTCCTCATGGTAATACATAACCTATAAATGCTGTTGCTATTACTAAAAATAAAATAATAACACCTCTTAATCATGTAGGAGTAAATAAATAAGATCCATAATATATTCCTCGGCCAATGTGTAAATAAATACAAATAAAAAAAAATGATGCACCATTAGCATGTAATGTTCGTAATAATCAACCATAGTTTACATTTCGACAAATATGATCAACTCTATTAAATGCTATATTAATATCCGCGGTATAATGTATTGCAAGAAATAATCCTGTTAAAATTTGAATTCCTAAACATAGTCCTAATAATGAACCAAAATTTCATCATATAGAAATATTAGACGGAGATGGTAAATCAACTAAGGCATTATTTATAATTTTAAAAATAGGGTGAGATGTTCGTATTGGTTTATTCATTAGTTTATAGATCGAATTGGTCCGTAGAATAATTTTGTAATTTTAATAGATGCAATTATTGTAATTAATAAATAATTAATTAATAAAATTGTAATTATATTAGTTGGGTAGTTATATAATTTTAATAAATTAATTGAATTTTCTGAGAGATAAGAGTTTATGTTTGAAATAGAAATTATTTCATTATTTATAGAATTAAATATTAATATTGTTTTATCTATAAGAAAAGTTATAATTATTAAAATAATAAATCTAATAATTGAAATAATTAATATTTTTATAGATAGAGAAAATATTTCATTTGAAGCTAATGATGTTATATAAATAAATAAAACTAATATACCACCAACAAAAATTAAAAATAAAATATAAGAAAATCAAAATCTTTTGGTTATAAGTCCTGTAATACAGCATACTATAATTGTTTGAATTAGAAGTATAAGGCCTATTCTTAGGGGATGATTTATTTGTAAAAAAATAAATCTGAAAATTAAGGTTAATCTATATAGTATTAATTGTATAATATCAAGAAGTAGTTTAATTAAAATATTAATTTTGGAGATTAATGATAAAGATATTTCTTTTTTCTTGAAGTTTTAAAAGAATATATTCTTATTTTTGATTTACAAGACCAATGTTTTTGTTAAACTATTAAAACTAATGATAATATTTATTAATTGAGGATTACCTTTTTTTTTGATAATAATAGGGGTTTTTAGATTTATTTCTAATCGTAAACATTTACTATCAATACTTTTAAGTTTAGAATATATTGTATTATCTTTATTTTATATATTATTTATTTATTTAAATATAATAAATTATGAAAATTATTTTAGTATAGTATTTTTGACATTCAGAGTATGTGAAGGTGTTTTAGGTTTATCAATTTTAGTATCAATAATTCGAACATATGGAAATGATTATTTTCAATCATTTAATGTTTTACAATGTTAAAAATTTTATTTATATTAATTTTTTTATTTTCTTTTTGTTTTATAAAAAATATATTTTGAATGGTTCAAAATTTTTTATTTATTATTATATTTATTTTAATTTTATTAAATTATTTTAGAAATTATTGAGTAGGAATTACATATTTTTTAGGGATAGACTTACTTTCTTATGGTATAGTTTTATTAAGTTTTTGAATTTGTACATTGATATTAATAGCTAGAGATTCAATTAATAAGTATAATAATTATAAAAATTTATTTTTATTAAATGTTATAGTATTATTATTATTATTAGTTTTAACATTTATAAGTATAAATTTATTTATGTTTTATTTATTTTTTGAAAGTAGTTTAATTCCTACTTTATTTTTAATTTTAGGTTGAGGGTATCAACCTGAACGATTACAAGCAGGTATATATTTATTATTTTATACTTTGTTGGTATCTTTACCTATATTAATTATTGTTTTTTATTTATATAATAATTTAAATACAATAAATTTTTATTTAATAAATAATTTTGATTTTAATTATTTTATTATATATTTATTTATAATTTTACCTTTTTTAGTAAAAATACCTATATTTTTAGTTCATCTATGATTACCAAAGGCTCATGTTGAAGCTCCAGTATCTGGGTCTATAATTTTAGCCGGAATTATATTAAAATTAGGGGGATATGGATTATTACGAGTTTTTTATTTTTTACAATCTATAGGATTAAAATATAATTATTGATTTATTAGAATTAGATTAGTAGGAGGTGTTTTAGTTAGTTTAATTTGTTTACGTCAAACTGATTTAAAGGCATTAATTGCTTATTCTTCTGTTGCTCATATGAGAATTGTATTAAGAGGGTTAATAACTATAACTTATTGAGGAATTTCTGGTTCTTATACTTTAATAATTGCTCATGGACTATGTTCTTCAGGGTTATTTTGTTTGGCTAATATTAGCTATGAACGATTAGGAAGACGAAGCTTATTAATTAATAAGGGTTTATTAAATTTTATACCTTCTATAACATTGTGATGATTTTTATTATGTTCAGCAAATATAGCAGCTCCTCCTACTTTAAATTTATTGGGTGAAATTTCTTTATTAAATAGAATTGTTAGTTGATCTTGAATTACTATATTAATATTAATTTTTTTATCTTTTTTTAGAGCTGCTTATACTTTGTATTTGTATGCATATAGACAACATGGTAAATTATATTCTGGGGTGTATTCATTTAGAGGAGGATTAAATCGTGAATATTTATTATTATTTTTACATTGATTTCCTTTAAATTTATTAGTATTAAAATCTGAAATAAGTTTATTATGATTATAATTTAAATAGTTTAATTAAAATATTGATTTGTGGTGTCGATGATATGAATTTATTCATTTTAAATTGTGAAATATTTATCAATTTGTATTATAAATTTTTTTTTAATTTTTTGTACAAGAATTACTTTATTAATATTTTCTTTTTATTTTATTTTAAATGAGTTAGTTTTTTTTATTGAATGAGAAGTAGTATCTTTAAATTCAATGAGAATTGTTATAACTTTTTTATTTGATTGAATAAGTTTAATATTTATATCTTTTGTTTTATTTATTTCTTCTTTAGTAATTTATTATAGAAAGGAATATATGAGAGCAGATATTAATATTAATCGATTTATTATATTAGTTTTATTATTTGTTTTTTCTATAATAATATTAATTATTAGTCCTAATTTAGTAAGAATTTTATTAGGATGAGATGGATTAGGTTTAGTATCATATTGTTTAGTAATTTATTTTCAAAATGTTAAATCTTTTAATGCTGGTATATTAACAGCTTTATTAAATCGTATTGGAGATGTAGCTTTATTAATAGCAATTGCTTGAATATTAAATTATGGGGGTTGAAATTATATTTATTATTTAGAATTTATGAAAAATGATATAGAAATAATTGTAGTAGGAAGTTTAGTTATATTGGCTGCTATAACTAAAAGTGCTCAAATTCCTTTTAGTTCATGATTACCGGCTGCTATAGCAGCTCCTACTCCAGTTTCGGCATTAGTTCATTCTTCAACTTTAGTAACTGCTGGAATTTATTTATTAATTCGGTTTAATTTATTATTAACTAATACTGTTATATCTCAATTATTATTATTATTAGCTGGGTTAACAATATTTATGTCAGGATTAGGGGCTAACTTTGAATTTGATTTGAAAAAAATTATTGCTTTATCTACTTTAAGTCAGTTAGGTTTAATAATAATAATTTTATCTATAGGATATGAAAAATTAGCCTTTTTTCATTTATTAACTCATGCTTTATTTAAGGCTTTACTTTTTATATGCGCTGGGGCTATTATTCATAATATAAATAATTCTCAAGATTTACGTTTAATAGGAGGGTTGAGTTTATATATACCTTTAACTTCTTCTTGTTTTAATGTTGCTAATTTAGCTTTATGTGGGATACCTTTTTTAGCTGGATTTTATTCAAAGGATTTAATTTTAGAAGTTGTATCTTTAAGTATAGTAAATTTATTTATTTATTTTTTATTTTTTTTTTCAACTGGTTTAACTGTATGTTATTCTTTACGATTAGTATATTATTCTATAACTGGAGATTTAAATTGTAGAGCATTAAATGTATTAAATGATGAAGGATGAATTATATTAAAGGGGATAACTGGTTTAATAATTATAAGAATTATTGGGGGGAGAATATTAAGTTGATTAATTTTTTTAACCCCTTATACAATTTGTTTACCTTATTATTTAAAATTTATAACTTTATTTGTTTGTATTGTAGGAGGATTAGTTGGGTATTTAATATCTAAAATTTCATTATTTTTTATTAATAAATCATTAAATAATTATTATTTAAGAATTTTTGTGGGGTCTATATGATTTATGCCTTATATTTCTACTTATGGGATTATTAATTATTCTTTAAAATTAGGTATAAATGTTGTTAAAAATTTTGATCAAGGATGATCAGAATTTATGGGTAGACAAAATTTATACAAGCAATTAGTTAATTATTCACAATTTAATTATATTATTCAAAATAATAATTTAAAAATTTATTTATTAATTTTTGTATTATGAATTATAATTTTATCTTTATTTGTAATTTTATATTTAAATAGCTTATATTTAGAGTATAACATTGAAGATGTTAGGGAGATTAATTAATCTTTAAATATATTAAATAATTTTTTTTAGTATTATTTATAAAAAAATTATTTTTATTTTTACAATGAAAATGTAAGGTTTTAATTAAACTATATAAATTAGAAATATAAATGGAATTTAACCATTAAAATAAAAAGTTAGCAGCTTTTATTTGACCTTCATATTTCTTTAATTGGAATTAAATATTCATTTTTATCATTAACAGTGATATACCTCTATTTTGGTTTCAATTAAATAAGAATAAGGGTAAATTTACCTAAAATTAGGTCGAAACTAATTGCAATATATCGCTTCATATTCAAGGTAAATTGAAATTTCAATTATTTTTGAATGCAAATCAAATGTTATTTATTAACTATAACCCTAATTTGATCAATTTAATATTCCTTGATTTCATTCATGGTATAACCCTAAAAGTAGAATTAAAATAAAAATAATAGATGTAATTGTTCATATAAATAAATTTGAATAATTTATAATTAAAATTATTGGTAAAATTAATGCAATTTCAACATCAAAAATTAAAAAAATAATAGTAATTAAAAAAAATTTTAAAGAAAAAGGTAAACGAGAGGAAGATATAGGGTCAAATCCACATTCAAATGGTGATCTTTTTTCTCGGTCTACATATCTTTTTTTAGATAGAATAGTAGCAAGTAATATTACTACAATTGATAAAGTAATAATAATTAGTGATATTAATGTTATAGAAAAAATTATTTATATTATTGATTATTAATAAACCTTATGATTGGAAGTCATATATACTTTTATACTATATAAATAAGTTATCCTCCTCATCAATAAATTGATACGTAAAGGAATAATCAAACAATATCTACAAAATGTCAGTATCATGCGGCTGCTTCAAATCCAAAATGATGATTTTTTGAAAAATGATTATTTAAATGTCGAATTAAACAAACTAATAAAAATGTTGTACCAATTAATACATGAATTCCATGGAATCCTGTTGCTATATAAAAAGTAGAGCCATAAACTGCATCAGCAATAGTAAAGGGAGCTTCAATATATTCATATGCTTGTAAAATAGAAAAATAAATTCCTAATAATACGGTAAAAAATAATCCTTGTGTAGTTTGTGAAAAATTTCCTTCCATTAAACTATGATGAGCTCAAGTAACTGTGATACCTGAGGCTAATAAAATAGTTGTATTTAATAAAGGAATTTGAAATGGGTTGAAAGGTTCAATTCCTATTGGAGGTCAAACAGCCCCTAGTTCAATAGCAGGTGATAAACTACTATGAAAAAATGCTCAAAAAAATGATGAAAAAAATAAAATTTCAGAAACAATAAATAAAATTATTCCTCATCGTAAACCTGTTGTAACTATAAGAGTATGAAGTCCTTGAAAAGTTCCTTCTCGAGAGACATCTCGTCATCATTGATATACAGTTAAAATTGTAATTGTCGTTCCTAAAAATAATAATGAATTATCATATTGATGAAATCATTTTACTAATCCTGATACTATTGTTATAACTCCGATTGCTCTTGTTAAAGGTCATGGACTATAGTCTACTAAATGAAATGGGTGGTTTGAGTGTGTTGACATTATTAAATTACTTCTCTAGAGTATAAAGTTCTTAATACAGCAAATACATAAGATTGAATTATTGCAACAGCTGATTCTAAAACTAATAATAAAATTTGTGTAATTAGTAAAATTGTTACAATTATATAAGATAAGGATGGGCCGGTATTTCCTAATAATGTTAATAATAAATGTCCAGCAATTATATTTGCTGTTAATCGAACAGCAAGAGTACCTGGTCGAATAATATTTCTAATTGTTTCAATGCATACTATAAAAGGTATTAAAACAGGAGGTGTTCCTTGTGGAACTAAATGAGCAAATATATGTTGTGTATGATTTAATCAACCATAAATTATAAATGCTAATCATAAAGGTAATGCTAACGCTAAAGTTATAACTAAATGACTTGTTCTTGTAAAAATATAAGGAAATAATCCTATAAAATTATTAAATAAAATTATACTAAATAATGAAATAAAAATTAAAGTTGTTCCTTTTTGATTTGGATTTCCTAATAAAGTTTTAAATTCTTTATGAAGAGTTAATAAAATATTATTTCAAATAATATGATATCGTGAAGGTAAAAATCAATATATAGAGGGGATTATTAATAATCCAATAAAAGTGCTTAATCAATTTAAAGATAAATTAAAAATACTAGAAGAAGGGTCAAATACAGAAAATAAATTAGTTATCATTTTCAATTTATAGATTTTGTAATGATTTTATTTGACATTTTAGATTTTGGTATTGAAGGTAAATAAATAAAATAATTTATTATATTAAATAATATAAAAATTAATGAAAATAATAAAAATAAACTTAATCAACTAATAGGAGCTATTTGTGGGATTAAAAAATATTAATAATTTAATAATTTTAGTTTGACATACTAATGTTATATTTTTAACTAATTTTTTAAATTAGTTAATTAATGGGGGGTTCATTAAAAGTAATTGCTAGATTACTATAACATGGTTTAAGAGACCAGTACTTGCTTTCAGTCATTTAATGTAATTAATTTATATTAGAAATTCATTTGATAAAATAATTTATTGGAATACTTTCAATTACAATAGGTATAAAACTATGATTGGCACCACAAATTTCTGAACATTGACCAAAAAATAACCCTGGTTTGTTAATTAAAAAATTTGTTTGATTTAATCGTCCTGGTGTTCCATCAATTTTTACACCTAATGCTGGTACTGTTCATGAATGAATTACATCTGCTGATGTTACTAAAATTCGAATTTGGGAATTTATAGGTAAAATAATTCGATTATCAACATCTAGTAATCGAAATCCATTTGTTTTTAATTCATTTGTTGGAATTATATAAGAATCAAATTCAATATTTAAAAAATCTGAATATTCATAACTTCAATATCATTGATGCCCGATAGATTTTAAAGTAATCGAAGGTTCATTAATTTCATCAAGTAAATATAATAATCGTAAAGATGGGAATGCAATAAATAGTAAAATAAATGCAGGAAGAATTGTTCAAATTACTTCAATTGTTTGTCCGTGTAGTAAATAACGATTTCTGTAATTATTAAAAAATAATATAATTATTATATAACCAACTATTACTGTAATTATAACTAAAATTAATAGTGTATGATCATGGAAAAATGTTAATTGTTCTATTAGTGGAGATGCTCTATCTTGTAATCCTAAATTTGCTCATGTTGACATTTTTCTAATAAAAGTAAAATACTTTATATATGGAGCTTAAATCCATGGCACTAATCTGCCATATTAGAAATTTGATAATAATGGTAATTCTGAATAACTATGTTCTGCTGGTGGGATATTTTGGTATCATTCAATTGATGAATTTAATTGTATAGGATAAATTACTTGTCGTTGTTTAATTATACTTTTTCAAATAATAATTATAAATATAATAATTCTAATTAATGAAATAGTTGAACCAATTGTTGACACAATATTTCAGGCAGTGTATGCATCTGGGTAATCTGAATATCGTCGAGGTATTCCAGCTAATCCTAAGAAATGTTGAGGGAAAAATGTTAAATTTACTCCAATAAATATAATTAAAAATTGAGTTTTTAATCATTTATTATTTAATGTTAATCCTGTAAATAAAGGGTATCAATGAACGAATCCAGCTATAATTGCAAATACAGCTCCTATTGATAAGACGTAATGAAAATGAGCAACTACATAATATGTATCATGTAAAATAATATCGATTGATGAATTTGCTAATACAACTCCTGTTAATCCTCCTACAGTAAATAAAAATACAAATCCTAGTGCTCAAATAATAGCTGGAGAATAAACTAATTGTGTTCCATGTAATGTAGCTAGTCAACTAAAAATTTTAATTCCGGTAGGAATAGCAATAATCATTGTTGCAGATGTAAAATAAGCTCGTGTATCAACATCCATACCTACAGTAAATATATGATGAGCTCATACAATGAATCCTAATAGTCCAATAGCTAATATTGCATAAATTATTCCTAGTGAACCAAAAGTTTCCTTTTTTCCACATTCTTGACTAATAATATGTGAAATTATTCCAAATCCAGGTAGAATTAAAATATAAACTTCTGGGTGGCCAAAAAATCAAAATAAATGTTGATATAAAATTGGATCACCCCCTCCTGCTGGGTCAAAAAATGATGTATTTAAATTTCGATCAGTTAATAATATAGTAATAGCTCCTGCTAATACTGGTAAAGAAAGTAATAATAATAAAGCTGTAATTGCGACTGATCAAACAAATAAAGGTATTCGGTCATATGTAACTCCTGTAGCTCGTATATTAATTACAGTTGTAATGAAATTTACTGCCCCTAAAATTGATGATATTCCTGATAAATGAAGTGAAAAAATAGCTAAATCAACAGAAGCCCCTCCATGAGCAATATTACTTGATAATGGGGGGTATACTGTTCATCCTGTACCGGCCCCATTTTCTACTATACTTCTTACTAATAGTAAAGTTAAAGAGGGAGGTAATAATCAGAAACTTATATTATTTATTCGAGGGAATGCTATATCAGGAGCTCCTAATATTAAAGGGACTAATCAATTTCCAAATCCTCCAATTATAATAGGTATTACTATAAAAAAAATTATTACAAAAGCATGAGCTGTAACAATAACATTATAAATTTGGTCATCTCCAATTAAAGCTCCAGGGTGTCCTAATTCAGCTCGAATTAAAATTCTAAGAGATGTTCCTACTATACCTGCTCATGTACCAAATACAAAATATAAAGTACCAATATCTTTATGATTAGTTGAAAATAATCATTGTTGCGATTAAATGGCTGAAGTTTAGGCAATAGATTGTAAATCTATTTATAAGAAGTTTTTCTTTTTAATCATTGGTTTTATAGTCAATAATGATGTTAGATTGCAATTCTAAAGGAATAATTTAAAAGTTATTAAAACTTAAAAGATTATTCTTATATTTATAGCTTTGAAGGCTATTAGTTTATTTAACTTAAAGTTTTAAATTAAATAGAAAATAAATCTAATAATGAATAATCCAAATGTTGAAATAAATGAGAATAATAAATAAATATTTATTGAAAAATTATTTCAATAAATATTAAAATTTCAATTATTTTCATAATGATTTAATATAAAGGCTGTATAACATAATCGTAAATAAAAGAATAATGTAATTAATGTTATAAGAATTATAATTGTTAATATAAATAATTGGTTATTAAATGTTAAATATTGAATAGTTAATCATTTAGGAATAAATCCTATAAATGGGGGCAATCCTCCTAATGATAATAAATTTAAAAATAATGAAAATTTAAAAGTTTTATTAAATAAAAATAATGAAAATAATTGATTAATATGATATAATTTAAATATATTAAATAAAAAAATTATATTAAAGGATATAAAACTATAAAATAAAAAATATGTAATTCATAAAGATTCATTTGAATATATTCTTATTAATATTCATCCTAAATGATTAATAGATGAAAAAGTTATTAATTTTCGTAAAGAAGTTTGATTTAATCCTCCTAATGATCCTACAATAACTGATAAAATAATACAAAAAAATAATATTGGTTTAATAATTAAATATGAAATTAATATTAATGGGCCAATTTTTTGTCAAGTTATAAGAATTAATGCATTAATTCAATTTATTCCTTCTATAACATTAGGAAATCAAAAGTGAAATGGAGCAGTACCTCTTTTTATTAATAAAGAGGATAAAATTATTAAATTAATTCTATTATCTTTATTATAATATATAAAATTATTTTTATATATGTATATAATAGTTGAAAATAATAAAATAGAAGAAGCTAATGCTTGAGTTAGGAAGTATTTTAGGGAAGATTCATTAGATATTAAGTTATTATCATTTATTAGGGGGATAAATGATAATAAATTAATTTCTAGCCCTATTCAAGCTCCTAATCATGAATTAGCAGAGATTGTAATTATTGTTCTTATTATTAAAATAAAAAAAAATAAAATTTTTGATGAATTATTAAAAATTAAAAAGAAAAGGATTAGAACCTTTATGAGTGGGGTATGAGCCCAGTAGCTTGATTAGCTTATCTTTTTAATATATATATATATATTTTGGTGTATGACGCACAAAAGTTTTTGATACTTTTAGAAATAGTTTAATTCTATTAAATATAATGAATGTAATTATAATTACATGATTTATCCTATCAAGATAATCCTTTTATCAGGCAATTCATT